TCTTTGTGAACAATGTGGATATCATTTGAAAATGAGTAGTTCTGATAGAATCGAACTTTTGATTGATTCGGGTACTTGGGAGCCTATGGATGAAGACATGGTCTCTCTGGATCCCATTGAATTTCATTCGGAGGAGGAGCCTTATAAAAATCGTATCGATTCTTATCAAAGAAAGACAGGATTAACCGAGGCTATTCAAACAGGTATAGGGCAATTAAACGGTATTAACGTAGCAATTGGGGTTATGGATTTTCAGTTTATGGGGGGTAGTATGGGATCCGTAGTTGGGGAGAAAATTACCCGTTTGATTGAATACGCCACTAAAGAATTTCTACCTCTTATTATAGTGTGTGCTTCCGGAGGGGCACGCATGCAAGAAGGAAGTTTGAGCTTGATGCAAATGGCTAAAATATCTGCTGCTTTATATGATTATCAATCAAATAAAAAGTTATTCTATGTACCAATCCTTACATCTCCTACTACCGGCGGGGTGACAGCTAGTTTTGGTATGTTGGGGGATATCATTATTGCCGAACCCGATGCCTACATTGCCTTTGCGGGTAAAAGAGTAATTGAACAAACATTAAATAAAACAGTACCCGAAGGTTCACAAGCGGCTGAGTATTTATTCCAGAAGGGCTTATTCGATCTAATCGTACCACGTAATCCTTTAAAAAGCGTTCTGAGTGAGTTATTTCAACTCCACACTTTCTTTCCTTTGAATCAAAATTAGAACATGAAGTTGAATTATTTTGAGCAAACAAGTAATTAGTTTATCGGAATAATAGAATTTTATCTTTCTATACCTTACGATAATCCTATTTTGACTAAGAATCCCTGCTGGATGGGATTCTAACAAACCCTTTAATATATAAAACTAAATAAATAGAATCTAATTCATTTTTAAGAAACTTTTTGCTTAGTAAATTAAATTTGAAGACAAGAGAAAAAAATGAATCAAATAATATCTCATCCATATCCTTTCAAATCTTTCATGTAGAGGGATGAAAAACTACATTATATACTCATTTAGAATTTAGAATTAGAATAGATTAGAGAGATATTAAGTAATAATAATTCCAATTTAGAATTATCAAATTATACTTATAATAAGATATAAGATATCTTTATATATAATATCTTTATATTCTATAAATATAAAATCTAAATAATAATAACAGGTACAAATAGTAAAGCGAGGTACCCATTCTATGACAACTCTTAACTTTCCCTCTGTTTTGGTCCCTTTAGTAGGCCTAGTATTTCCGGCAATCGCAATGGCTTCTTTATTTCTTCATGTTCAAAAAAACAAGATTGTTTAGAGCCGAGGGCACAAAATCTCATTTTTAAACTGACGCTTGTATCATAACACAGATATCCTTTTAGCAAAATATGGTATAAGCGTCTTCCGACGAAAATCTCCCAAAATGCTATATTCTAGCTATTTTCAAATAGACCCGAATTGGCGGACGGCTTAATTGTAAAGTTGGTCTATCTATATGCATGTGGCTATCTTTAGTGAGATCATACGAAGGGTATGTTATTAGTTTAGATCTAACCAATTTAATGAATTACTCCTAAAGGTTCACATCAAACTAGTGCTAGTTGATGCGAGTTACTTCGGAAACAAAAGGACTAAAGTAAAATTCATTTGGGGTATTCTCTCAATTCCAAAAAAAAGCAACTGGATCAACTATGAGTTGTCGATCAGAACATATATGGATAGAACCTATAACAGGGGCTCGAAAAACAAGTAATTTCTGCTGGGCTGTTATCCTTTTTTTAGGTTCATTAGGATTCTTGTTGGTTGGAACCTCGAGTTATCTTGGTAGAAATTTGATATCTTTATTTCCGTCTCAGGAAATCGTTTTTTTTCCACAAGGAATTGTGATGTCTTTCTATGGGATCGCGGGTCTTTTTATTAGCTCTTATTTGTGGTGCACAATTTCGTGGAATGTAGGTAGTGGTTATGATCGATTTGATAGAAAAGACGGAATAGTGTGTATTTTTCGTTGGGGATTTCCTGGAAAAAATCGTCGGGTCTTCCTCCGATTTCTTATAAAAGATATTCAGTCCGTCAGAGTAGAAGTTAAAGAGGGTATTTATGCTCGTCGTGTCCTTTATATGGATATCAAAGGCCAGGGAGCCATTCCATTGACTCGTACTGATGAGAATTTTACTCCACGGGAAATGGAACAAAAAGCTGCTGAATTGGCCTATTTCTTGCGTGTACCAATTGAAGTGTTTTAAGAAATGAGCCGACAAATGCATGCTTTCTCAGCAGGAGGGCAAAAACGCAAGAATCCTCTTTTTCTATAACATAACTTAATTGAAATTTCTTCAGAACATCCATTCGAGTCAAAGCAGACATATATGGAACAATAAAAAAAAATAATAATAAAAAAGAGTGAATAGATTCATAGATTCGATAACTTGTAATAGAACTGATGCGTGAGAGAAATCTTAGATTACATAAAGTCGACGAATAAGATTCATTAACAATTCACAGATGAAAAAATGGCAAAAAAGAAAGCATTAACTCCTCTTTTCTATCTTGCATCTATAGTATTTTTGCCTTGGTGGATTTCGCTCTCATTTCAAAAAAGTCTGGAATCATGGATTACAAATTGGTGGAATACTAGGCAATCCGAAACTTTTTTGAATGATATTGAAGAAAATAGTATTCTAGAAAAATTCAAAGAATTAAAGGAACTCCTCCTCTTAGAGGAAATGATCAAGGAATACTCGGAGACACATCTACAAAACCTTCGTATAGGAATTCACAAAGAAACAATCCAATTAATCAAGATACACAATGAGGGTCGTATTCATACGATTTTGCACTTCTCGACAAATATAATCTGTTTCATTATTCTAAGTGGTTATTCTATTTTGGGTAATAAAGAACTTGTTATTCTTAACTCTTGGGCTCAGGAATTCCTATATAACTTAAGTGACACAATAAAAGCTTTTTCTCTTCTTTTATTAACTGATTTATGTATCGGATTTCATTCGCCCCGTGGTTGGGAACTGCTGATTGGCTTTGTCTACAAGGATTTTGGATTTGTTCATAATGATCAAATTATATCTGGCCTTGTTTCCACTTTTCCAGTCATTCTAGATACAATTTTAAAATATTGGATTTTCCGTTATTTAAATCGCGTATCTCCGTCACTTGTAGTGATTTATCATTCAATGAATGACTGAAAAATTATCTACCTAATCTAATTATAATGTTTCTTATTACTTTGCAGTTGTACATAAGCAAAGCATTGAAAAAAACTTTATATTTCTACCCATCCCGGAGATTCATCCTATATTCCTATATATTAATCCAGTCAAATTATTATTATTCCAGTAAATAACAGAATCGTGGATAGGAAACTCCATTAGTGACCTACCCCAATTTATTGTAGAAATTTTCGGGATCAATGGTTGGACCATGCAAACTAGAAATACTTTTTCTTGGATAAAGGAACAGATTACTCGATCTATTTCCATATCGCTCATGATATATATCATAACTCGTACATCCATTTCAAATGCATATCCCATTTTTGCACAGCAGGGTTATGAAAATCCACGAGAAGCCACTGGACGTATTGTATGCGCCAATTGCCATTTAGCTAATAAACCAGTGGATATTGAGGTTCCGCAAGCGGTACTTCCCGATACTGTATTTGAAGCAGTTGTTCGAATTCCCTATGATATGCAACTGAAACAAGTTCTTGCTAATGGTAAAAAGGGGGGTTTGAATGTAGGGGCTGTTCTTATTTTACCAGAGGGTTTTGAATTAGCCCCTCCCGATCGTATTTCCCCCGAGATAAAAGAAAAGATGGGCAATCTGTCTTTTCAGAGTTATCGCCCCAACCAAAAAAATATTCTTGTCATAGGCCCTGTTCCTGGTCAGAAATATAGTGAAATCACCTTTCCTATTCTTTCCCCCGACCCCGCTACTAAGAAAGACATTCACTTCTTAAAATATCCTATATACGTAGGCGGAAACAGAGGAAGGGGCCAAATTTATCCTGATGGGAGCAAGAGTAACAATACAGTTTATAATGCTACAGCATCAGGTATAGTAAGCAAAATCCTACGAAAAGAAAAGGGGGGATACGAAATAACCATAGCGGATGCATCCGATGGACGTCAAGTGGTTGATATTATCCCTCCGGGGCCAGAACTTCTTGTTTCAGAAGGTGAATCTATCAAATTGGATCAACCGTTGACAAGTAATCCTAATGTGGGCGGATTTGGTCAGGGAGATGCAGAAATAGTACTTCAAGATCCATTACGTGTACAAGGTCTTTTGTTCTTCTTCGCATCTGTGATTTTGGCACAAATCTTTTTGGTTCTTAAAAAGAAACAGTTCGAGAAGGTTCAATTGTCCGAAATGAATTTCTAGACTGGCGTATTTATCGACATCAAGTTTGTAAAAAGCATTAGCAATTATCTATGATAAAAAAAGAAATTAGAAAAAGAATTTTGTTCTTTTAGACTCTTTTTCTATGAGATGCCGGGAATTCCTTGTACGACATTCCTAGACATAGTATATAGAAAGACTATTTGACTTGACCCCTTCTTTTTTTTTTCAAAATTGGGGCTATGTTGCTATTGTCAGATTGAAATGTAAAAAATGCATTTCATTCTAATACATTTCACTTTGGCTAGATCCTATCCAAAAGTAAAAGGGAAATAGAACGGATAAATATAAATGAAGGGAGCAAATATTTCTGGGAGGGTTTATTCGTCTTCCTAGTCTTCGACACAAGAAAAGGGGTGTGAAAAATCCTTTTCTTGTGTCGAAATAATAATGATTCTTTATACTGTTCGTCAAACATTCCTAGTGTTAGTTTCTGTTTTTTACAGATGTATCAGAACGTTTTTTGGAGTTATTGCGTATTGTATTTTAATTATTATATTATAAATTCTAAATTCTATTACAATAATTAATAATTACATATACTATAAAAAGTGGTGGACAAACAAAAGAGGAGGGG